GTTCTTGATTCAACACATTTCCACTGTAGTGTCCGAGTAGATACTGTTATTTTCTCTCGAACCATAGTAATATTATTTCATTAGATCATTGAATCATTTATTTCTCTTGTTTCTCTTGAAAGTTCTTCAATGTGCATTTCTACACACGTCTTTTTTTCGGAGGTCTACAGCCATTATGTGGCATAGGGGTTACATCCCGTACAAAAGTTAATAATATACCACTTCTACGAATAGCTCGGAGAGCTGCGTCTCTTCCGAGACCAGGACCTTTTATCATGACCTCTGCTCGTTGCATACCTTGATCCATTACTGTACGAATAGCATTGCCTGCTGCAGTTTGAGCAGCAAATGGTGTCCCTCTTCTCGTACCCTTGAATCCACAAGTACCGGCAGAGGACCAAGAAACCACCCTACCGCGTACATCTGTAACGGTGACAATGGTATTATTGAAACTTGCTTGAACATGAATAACTCCCTTTGGTATTCTACGTGCACTCTTACGTGACCCAATACGTCCATTCCTACGCGAACCAATTCTCGGTATAGCTTTTGCCATATTTTATCATCTCGTAAATATGAGTCAGAGATATATGGATATATCCATTTCATGTTATTAAAACCGATTCCTTATTTATGTATCGTTTCGTTTAGCGAGTGTGATTATCCCTGCCTTTGTTTATGTCTCGGATTGGAACAAATTACTATAATTCGACCCCGCCTGCGGATTAGTCGACATTTTACACAAATTTTACGAACAGAAGCTCTTATTTTCATATTTGTCATTCCTTATCTTAAATTGTAATCTACTTCTTGGAAGAAAATAAGTTTCTTGAGATTTTGCATCTCGAATCGTATTCTCACGAAAGGGGTGTTCAAACCACTTAATCCTTCGAATCCTTGTTGCGGAGTCGATAAATTATGCGTCCTCTGGTTGAATCATAACGACTTACCTCAACCTTGACTCTATCTCCTGGTAGTATCCGTATAAAACTACGTCGGATCTTTCCTGAAACATAACCTAGAATCAGATCTTCATTATCTAAACGAACCCGGAACATGCCATTGGGAAGCGATTCGGTAATTAAACCCTCATGAATCCATTTTTGTTCTTTCATTCCAGGTAAAGCCCCCTTGAAGTATCAACTAATGAAGGAGGAACAATATTAGACAACTCGTCCCTTTTCTTTTTTGTTTTACAATTACAAATAGTAAATTTTGGATCCAATTTGTATATTAAAAAGATTACCATATATAACACAAAATTTCTCCGCCGATCCCCTGTAGCCGAGCCTCTCGGTCTGTCATTATACCTCGAGAAGTAGAAATAATTACAATCCCCATCCCGCCTAAAATTCGAGGAATTCGTTGATAATTAAAATAGATTCGTAGACCAGGTCGACTGATCCGTTTTAAATTTAAAAGATTTCTATAGGGCCTTTTCCTATTCCTTCTATGTCGCAGCGTTAAAACCAAAAAATCTTTGTTGTTTTCTCGATGTTTTCTCACGTTTTCGATAAAACCCTCTCTTAAAAGTATTTTGACAATATTTTCGGTAATATTAGTAGCTGTTATTCGAACCACTCTTTTTTTATCCATATCAGCATTTCGTATAGAGGTTATTACCTCAGCAATAGTGTCCCTACCCATGATGAACTAAAATTGTCGGTGACTCAAAATTTGATATAATCAACATGTTTTTTTTCTTTTTTTTTTTTACTTATTTATTTTTTATTTGTATTTGTTTATGAATTTGAATAATTAAAGGTATATGCGTGAGATACAATCTATTTCTTAATCTATTTCTTTCAACTATCCCACTATAAAATATCACGATCCCGTTTTATAATACCTCGGGGGCTAATGAAACTATTTTAGTAAAATTTAATTGTCTTAATTCCCGGGCGATCGCACCAAAAATTCGAGTTCCTTTTGGATTTCCTTCTTGATCAATAACAACTGCAGCATTGTCATCATATCGGATTATCATACCGTTGTCACGTTTGAGTTCTTTACAGGTACGCACAATTACAGCTCTGACCACTTCTGATTTTTCTAGGGGCATATTTGGTACTGCTTCTTTGATCACAGCAACAATAACGTCACCAATATGAGCATATCGACGATTGCTAGCTCCTATGATTCGAATACACATCAATTCTCGAGCCCCGCTGTTATCTGCTACATTTAAATGGGTCTGAGGTTGAATCATATCATTTTGTAATCTGTTCTTTTAATGCAAAAGACAAAGAAAAAAAGAAATATTATTTGTCTAAAAAGAAAAAAAAAAGAAATAAGCAATTTTTTTCACACCCAAGACTCATTTCTGTTAGTTCTACTTTTTTATCCTTTATCCTGAAATAATGAATTGAGTCCGTATAGGCATTTTGGATGCTGCTATTGAAATAGCCCTTCTGGCTATATTTTCTGTTACTCCGCTCATTTCATAAAGTATTCGACCTGGTTTAACAACAGCTACCCAATATTCGGGGGATCCTTTCCCCGAACCCATACGTGTTTCTGCGGGCCTTAGTGTAACTGGTTTGTCTGGAAATATACGTACCCATAGTTTTCCACCACGACGTGCATTTCGTGTCATTGCCCGTCGACCGGCTTCTATTTGTCTAGATGTGATCCAAGCGGGTTCAAGTGCCTGAAGAGCATATTTACCGAAACAAATACGATTCCCTCGATACGATATTCCCTTCGTTCTTCCTCTATGTTGTTTACGGAATCTGGTTCTTTTGGGGTTATAGTTGATGGTTGGTTCTGAATTCCATCTCTACTACAGAACCGGACGTGAGAGTTTCTTCTCATCCGGCTCCTCGCGAATAAAAGGATTAAAAAATAAAAAAGATTTAGAATCCTAATTAATTAAGTAATTAACTAATAAGATATACATGTATTTAAATTGAATCGTGGGATTCTTTGAGATTTCATCGAATCTATTAGTAATCTATAGATCTTGTTTGAATAGATAATTAAAGATTTTAGTTTCTATTTTCGAAATCATATTGTTATTTTGGAATACAAATAGAACAAATTTTTTGTTTTTATTTTTATCGTCCAAATTTAGCAATCCAAAAAAGAAAGTTTTCGCGGGCGAATATTTACTCTTCTATTTAAGTTTTCGGCTTGTCTCGTGACTTCTTACAATAGATGAATTGATCTCCGGTTCGTTCCGCCATCCCGACCAGTGAATCATTAAGATTCCTTTTTCACTAAAATCTTTTGCATTCACAGCTTCCATCGTTCCCATCGCTTCTTACTTAATGCTTAGGTCCAAATTTTACAATGGAGCTCATAATGAAATTTGTTCTTGAGTCAATCTTCTCAGTCTTTATTGACTCGAAGCTCTTGATTTTTTTGTTTTGTTCTATAATCTATAAGAAGAGTCATTTAATTATGTTATGGAAGAATCAGTATTGATGCTTTATTACACTGCCTTTTATGAAATGACTTATAGACCTTACATATTGGAATTCTATATCATTGATATTTTTTTTCTCTCTTTCTCTCATCCTTCCATTTATCCACATCTTTTTTCTCTATTTTGCTTTACAACTTAAAATCGGATTGATTTTTTTTGCAGAAACAAAAAATTTCAGTTGCTACAAAGATATGACCGATATATCACATCTTGACTGGTTCTTTAGATCGAGATAATGCGAAGTGATGAGTTGGTTATTAGTTCTATAGTTATTAGTTCATACTATGGTGCTGGGCTGATCTTTTTTAATCCTAACCCTAAAAATAAAAAACCAACGAGTCACACACTAAGCATAGCAATTTTCTCAAATTGTCAATCGAATTTTTATTCAACCCTATAGAATTAAGAATTAATTGATAGTTTTGAGCAAAAGAATGAAGGGGTTTTCTTTTTTTATTTTATTTATTTTAAAAGGAAAGGTTTATTATTCCTCGTCTATAAATATCCAAATTTTTATGCCCAATACACCATAGATAGTTCGAACTGTAGAGGAACAATAATCAATTTTAGCTCGAATGGTTTGTAGGGGAACCCTGCCTTCTCGAATCCATTCGACGCGTGCAATTTCTTTTCCGTCAATACGACCTGCAATTTGTACTTGAATTCCTTTTGTATCTGCTTGTTCAGTTAATTCAATAGCTTTTTTCATTGCTTTTCGAAATGAAACTCTATTCTTTAATTGTCCGGCTATAAATTCTGCAAGAATATTAGGGTTCCCATAAGGTTTTGCAATTCTTTTGATAGCAATGTTAAGTTTTCGATTCATAGAATTAAACTCTTTTTGTAGAGTCATCTGTAATTCTTCGACCCCGAGGGGTCGACTTTCTAGTAAGAATTTGGGGAATCCCATAAAGATTATGACCTGGATCAGATCGATTCTTTTTTGAATCTCTATACGTGCAATTCCCTCTAACGCAGAAGATATTTTCATATTCTTTTGTACATAATTCTTGATACAATCTCTTATTTTTTGATCTTCTTGTAAACCCTCAAAATAATTTTTTGGTTGTGCAAACCAAAGAGAATGATGACCTTGGGTTGTACCAAGTCTGAAACCAAGTGGATTTATTTTTTGTCCCATATTCCCCCACTACTATACATATCACGATACGTCATAGCTGTATGCTTATTTTTCCATCTAGGTTTTTTTAACGAATCTATCTCTACATATTTATCATCTAAAGATATATCTTTCATTACAATAGTTATATGACAGGTAGGCTTTTTTATCGGATAACTACGCCCCCGAGCTCTAGGTTTTAATTTCTTGATGGTAGTACCCTTGTTGACTTCAGCTTTACTAATGACTAAATTGGTTTCGTTGGAAGCCATATTGTAACTGGCATTTGCTGCTGCAGAATAAACCAATTTAAAAATGGGATAACATGCTCGATAGGGCATAAGTTCGAGTATCATAAGTGTTTCTTCATAGGAACGTCCGCGAATTTGATCAATTACTCTTCGCGCTTTGTCAGCAGACATAGAGATATGTTGACCTAAAGCATATACTTCT